ACCGTTTGCGGTACCTCAATATCCACTGGTTTACTAGCTAAATGGCAATTGGCGCATACAATACGTCCAGTCGCTTCTCGTGGATTTTCATAACCCTGCTGTGCAAAAATGGGATATGCATTTGAAATGGATGTACGAGTTATTATATATATCATTAGCGATATGGAAATAGATCGAGTAATCTGTTCCTTTATCCAAGAAAAAGTATTTCTAGTTTGCATGGTCCAACCATTGATCCCGAAAATTTCTACAATAAATTGGGGTAGGTTACTAATGGAGTTTCCTATCCACGATTCTGTTATTTACTGGAATAAATTGACTGGATTAATATATAGGAATATAGGATGAATCCCCGGGATGGGTAGAAATCTAAAGTGATTTTCAATGCTTTGCTTCTGTACAACTGCAAAGTAAGAAACATTCTAATAGGAATTGGATTAGGTAGATAATTTTTTCAGTCATTCATTGAATGATAAATCACTACAAGTGACGGAGATACGCGATTTAAATAACGGAAAATCCAATATTTTAAAATTGTATCTAGAATGACTGGAAAAGTGGAAACAAGGCCAGATATTATTTGATCATTATGAACAAATCCAAAATCCTTGTAGACAAAGCCAATCAGCAGTTCCCAACCATGGGGCGAATGAAATCCGATACATAAATCAGTTAATAAAAGAAGAGAAAAAGCTTTTATTGTGTCACTTAAGTTATATAGGAATTCCTGAGCCCAAGAGTTAAGAATAACAAGTTCTTTATTACCCAAAATAGAATAACCGCTTAGAATAATGAAACAGATTATATTTGTCGAGAAGTGCAAAATCGTATGAATACGACCCTCGTTGTGTATCTTGATTAATTGGATTGTTTCTTTGTGAATTCCTATACGAAGGTTTTGTAGATGTGTCTCCGAGTATTCCTTGATCATTTCCTCTAAGAAGAGGAGTTCCTCCAATTCTCTGAATTTTTCTAGAATACTCTTTTCTTCAATATCATTCAAAAAAAATTCGGATTGCCTAGTATTCCACCAATAAGTAACCCATGATTCCAGACTTTTTTGAAATGAGAGAGAAATCCACCAGGGCAAAAATACTATAGATGCAAGATATAAAAGAGGAGTGAATGCTTTCTTTTTTTCCATTTTTTCGTCTGTGAATTGTTAATGAACCCATCTCATTCGTCGACTCTATGTAATCTAATATTTCTCTCATGCATCTCTTCTATTACAAGTTATCGAACCTATGAATCTATTCACTCTTTTTTATTTGTGATTTCGTGGTTAGGCCTTGAATCTAGAAAAAAAATACCGAAATAGACGAAAAATTCGAATGAATAAATAAAAAAAATTGTTTACCTATATTTCAATTGGTCGAATTCGAAGCACATATCTCCTTTCGATAAATGCCCGGAAAAATTTTATTTTATTATTATTCCATATATGTCTGCTTTGACTCGAATGAATGTTTTGAAGAAACCTCAATTAAGTTATAAGTTATGTTATAGAAAAAGGGGATTCTTTCTTTTTTTGCTCTCCTGCTGAGAAAGCATTAATTTCTCGGCTTCATTTATTAAAAAACTTCAATTGGTACACGCAAGAAATAGGCCAATTCAGCAGCTTTTTGTTCCATTTCCCGTGGAGTAAAATTCTCATCAGTACGAGTCAATGGAATGGCTCCCTGGCCTCTGATATCCATATAAAGGACACGACGAGCAAAAAGACCCTCTTTCACTTCTATTCTGACGGACTGAATATCTTTTATAAGAAATCGGAGGAAGACCCGACGATTTTTTCCAGGAAATCCCCAACGAAAGATACACACTATTCCATCTTTTCTATCAAATCGATCATAACCACTACCTACATTCCACGAAATTGTGCACCACAAATAGGAGCTAATAAAAAGACCCGCGATCCCATAGAAAGACATCACAATTCCTTGCGGAAAAAAAACTATTTCCTGAGACGGAAATAAAGATATCAAATTTCTACCAAGATAACTCGAGGTTCCAACCAACAAGAATCCTAATGAACCTAAAAAAAGGATAACAGCCCAGCAGAAATTACTTGTTTTTCGAGCCCCCGTTATAGGTTCTATCCATATATGTTCTGATCGACAACTCATACTTGATCCAGTTGCTTTTTTTGGAATTGAGAGAATACCCCAAATGAATTTGACTTTAGTCCGTTTGTTTCCGAAGTAACTCGCATCAACTAGCACTAGTTTGATGTGAACCTTTAGGAGTAATTCATTAAATTGGTTAGATCTAAACTAATAACATACCCTTCGTATGATCTCACTAAAGATAGCCACATGTATATAGATACACCAACTTTACAGTTCAGCCATCCGCCGAGTTGGGTCTATTTGAAAATAGATAGAATATAGCATTTTTGGGAGATTTTCGGCGGAAGCCACTTATACCAAATATACCAAATTTTGCTAAATGGATATCTGTGTTATGATACAAGCGTCAGTTAAAAAAAAATAGATGAGAT